TTAGTACTATATTCATAGAATTCGAAAAATACGAGTGTAAAGCGGGTTCTTTTTATTAATTTATTTATAGTAAACTTAAACACAAGCAGATACCTATATATCATATATTAAGATACTCGATTGTCTGTGTAATTTCTGTTCTGGTTTCGGGGGTTGCATATACTCATAATTGTTGCTATAATGGAATTTGAGACTGAGAAAAAGAAAAGCGGAGAAATAATAACGATTCTTTTTTATTGAAAAGACGCAATACTTATTAGTTATCATTTGGATTTTCTTATGCCATTAGGGAACCCTAATTTGAAATCAAAATCTAAGAGTTGTTCATAAATTCGCAGTCAAGTCAATAGTTATAGTTAAAGATTCAATTTCTCATTAATTTTTACTTTTGTGACTGAAAGCCTATATATATTTTCAAAAGTATGGATCCTAAAAAAAGAAAAGATTTTTTTAGTAGTGAAGGGAATTAAGTAGGGAAAAGGGATTCAAAATGCAAGTACAATAAAAAAAAATCAGTAATCCATCCCAAAGAGGTCATATTTGCATCTATTTTGTATCACTTTGGCGGCATGGCCGAGCGGTAAGGCGGAGGACTGCAACTCCTTGGTCCCCAGTTCGAATCTGGGTGTCGCCTGATTCTAATGAAAAAAAAAAAAAGACCCGAAATTCCTTATCGACTGATAGAACCTATAACTCACCTAATTATTCCCCAGCCGAAGGAGAGACCCTTGTCTCTTGATATGTACTTACTCGATTCTAAGCATCTGGGGTTCTCAAAAGTTCAAGTTCTGTAAATCCTTGTGTCTAGGATTCAAGGGAAGATTATACTAAGTAGTGGTTACTAACTGAGCCTTGAATTCGATTAGAGAGCCGAAGGCGATATCTAACTAGTTCGTAATTAGGAATTGTGAAAAAGCGGAATATATTTTGTATACACACTCAAAGGAGTCTCTGAGTATTCAGGTATTTGATTAATATTCGATTGGGTAATTGGCTTTTTTAGAAAAAAAGCTCAAAAAGAACCTCTTTTCCGCCGGTCAAGAGTGGAATAGGCTGTTAAAAATCGTATAGGAATTTGTTATATGTATGTGGATTTATTGAATTGCTTCATTAAATTTAATTAATAGTCCGAAATAAGAATCCCTTTTTGACTCTGTATCATTGATTTTACTATTATTAGTATTAGTGAACAATAATGGAATAATTCCTTCATATTTATAGAGATAGGGGACATAATTCACATGGATATTGTAAGTCTCGCTTGGGCTGCTTTAATGGTAGTCTTTACATTTTCCCTTTCACTTGTAGTATGGGGAAGAAGTGGACTCTAGAAATACTACTTAACTAATTGAGTTTTGAGTATGAGGAATCAAACTGTATCAATTGTTTTATAGATCGTTCCGCAAAGTGTTTTTAAAGATAATCATGTCAATCAAAGAGATATTTTAATAATTCCCATGTTTATATTTCGAAAGGAAATGTCGATGATAGGAAATATATTTCGGATTTTTTCTAAATTCTCTATTTCGCCGAACGGACTCTTATACAAATTATATAGGGACAACGGGGAACAGCAGACCCCCTTTTTTGTTTTCCTCTTTCTCCAAATACAAGAGAAAGCCGCCGTTCTGTTATTAATATTAAGCGGATACCTACTTTACTAAAGGAAAGAACATAGATATAGTGCTTGTTCAACAAGATATACACATAATAAGATCTTGACCCGGACGAGTCGCAGATTTGGCACTTACCACTTGTTTTATTATTTTAGAAACCGGATTTGTGCTTTATCGACTCATTTCATATCATGGTTTAAGTGTTACAAATTCAATTAATGAGGTTTACTATTTCTTTTCCAAATTCGAAGAAGTTTACATACCATAGAACTCTTTGGATCATCTATCAACCAGTCAATCAATTTAATTACTTTACTTCTTGGAAATGATAAAAAAAGATTACTATTACTAATACTAAGTTGATTTTTTTTATTAATATAGTATATGTTATACCCATACCATTTTTCTTTCTTTGATTCTTTCGGTGGATACTTGGATTTCTATTTGAAATAATCCGAAATCTAGGAATTCGAACTGTATGTAAAATAAAAGTAAGAGTTGCCTTTCGATTATTTCGGATTGATCAGAATCAATACAAATCGATCAAATAGATGTAGCCAAAAATAGAATTGGGGTCCCTATGTACATAACAGAAGATACATATTGTAGATTGATCTATATAAAATTAAGTATTTATCTTTATTTATAGTATAGCACAACTTTCTACACTACAAAAAAAAAAACACTAATCTAATAGATAAATAGATAGTATAGCATGGTAGAAAGAAATATATGAATCTTTCTACCATACTATCCAATTTCATCGAATACTGCTGATTCTAGCCTGCTCATTTCATTTAAGAAACGAAATTGGAATCCTTTTTTATTTCCATTTTTTCAATCATTGATAAAGAGGTCAAGTTTCATTCAAATTAATCATTTTGGCTAACCGTTTTTACATAGATAATAAGTAAAAAGGCAGTAGGAACTAGAATGAAGAGTGCAGTAGCAATAAATGCGAGAATATTGACTTCCATAATCTCATCGTTTTTTTACTTCGCAATAACTCGGGATTTAATCCCATAGAGATGATCAATTTTTCGCCTGTAAATTCAATGGGATGAATTACATCTTGATGGTATTGAATCGGATTAATATCATGAATAACAATATCTGAGCTATCATATCAATTCGCCGTCGCGAATTGAATAGTATAACATAGGAAAATCTTTTATCCATACTGAATCAAAAAAAAAAAAAAAAAAAAATAAAGAAGGAAAAAAAGATTCTTCATTACCCCGAAAAAGGTCTAAAAAGGCAAGATCCTTGTTTGATCTTTCTTTTATTAATATCCTCTCCTGTTTTCTTGGGTTGTACTCGGGCGCATATATGAAAAGTTAAACGTGCAATTTGAATGAGATAGAATGTTTCAAATTGAAATTAGTTAGTCTTAGTGATTGAGATGGCACAAAATCGGAGACAGAAAGAGAGATAGGATTAATCTGAAAAAGTATTTTGTCAGGGTAACTATAATAAAAAAAATTGTGTATTGTACAAGAAACGAATTCCATTTGTGTATGTACTCCCGAGAAGCATATGGGACTCTATTCCATTAGATAGACGCGAGAAATTGAAAAGCCAGACCTAATATGTTTTGGAATCCTACGTATGATCTTCCAAATAAAAAAGGGGGTGCTAGTACTAATTCACATATCTCTCCCAGCAACCAGTCCTAGTTGATGTAATGAAAATTTGTAGGTGAGAAATAAATGCAAAAAGAAAAAGGAAAGAAAAAAGAACTAAGAATCATAAGAATAAGAATCCCTATTGCAAAGTGAAATTCGACTGTCTTTCTTTTCCCAGAGAGTGGAAAGATGAATTGATAAATTATATATATATTGGTTATCGGATCTGTCGGGACTGACGGGGCTCGAACCCGCAGCTTCCGCCTTGACAGGGCGGTGCTCTGACCAATTGAACTACAATCCCGGGGAACTAATACCTACAGTATCTATTTTTTTATGATTTGATTCAAAACATTTCTTTTTAGAATTTTCGTGTTGGAACGGAGACGCGTGATATCCGCATGAATATGCACTTTAGTGAGAACAACATGAATTACTCGTAATTTTTCCTTATTTCAAAATCGATTGAGAATACATCTTTATACTTAAATTTTATACTTAAATATTTATACTTAAAGTAAAGATCGTGATATGAATCATGATAATAATCATGATCCAAATTTCCCAGAACAAATAAATCGAGCAAACAAATAAAAAAATGGAATCTATAGGATAAATTTGGACTCTTTTCTTCCGCCTATCCTCCGTTTCTGGAGGGCAAATATCTTCATCTCATAGTGGATGAGCGAATTATTGGGCCGAGCTGGATTTGAACCAGCGTAGACATATTGCCAACGAATTTACAGTCCGTCCCCATTAACCGCTCGGGCATCGACCCAGGAAGAATCAATTCAAATTTAGGCTTATTGATGATCCATGATTAACTTCCTTATGTAGTACCCTACCCCCAGGGGAAGTCGAATCCCCGTTGCCTCCTTGAAAGGGAGATGTCCTGAACCGCTAGACGATGGGGGCATAGGTGCCCAACTGCCATCATACTATGAATATAGTATGAACAGTTTTTTGAAATTGTCAATATAACCTAATAATTAGAATTGGATTCAAAGGATCTTTCCGTCTTACATACACGATTCCATAGAGTTTTTGTTTATGAATCATTCACTCTAAGCATTCGATCTTCAATATATAACCATTCGAATTTCTTTATTATTTTATTATTCGTTTATTTATTTTTTTATTTATTTTATATTTTTTTATTTGTATTATATTCGAATTTTTTAATAACTTAATATTATTTATTAATAACTTAATATTAATTTAAGTTATATTTCTATTTAAGTATTTATGTTAATATATTCATTATATATTGAATTATATATTATATATTAATAATAGAAAAATTCTATTGTTTATTAATATTTATTAATATTTTTGATTATATTAATATATATAATATTAATATAGAATAGAAAATATATACTAAGTAAGATAAAGTTTAAATATTAAAGAAAAAGAGAGATAATATGAAATAAAGAATCCTTTCAGGAAGTAATTTGTCTACTCGAAAGTAAAGAAAAATGAGGTGTAAATTAAACAAACCCCATTTTTCCACCGTATTCCGCAACGAGCCACTAGCTGCTATCAGTCTACTTAATATATTCTATAGTATAGAATATATTAAGTATGTAATATATGTATGTAATATATGTACATAGATATATTTTCTATGTATATAAATAATGACTCAGTCAAGAATTGACTAATGAGAGGCCCTTTTAACTCAGTGGTAGAGTAACGCCATGGTAAGGCGTAAGTCATCGGTTCAAATCCGATAAGGGGCTTTTGAGTTTTTTTCATA